TTCCCATTAGTATCTCTTTTTTCTTTTTCGGAAGGAAAGGAAAAAAAAACACCTAAACTTTAAACTAGATTAAAAAGGCTAATCAGTTATTTCTTCCACGGACCCGAGGATACCAATATTAGCACTGATGGTACGAAAATGTAATTCGCTATTCAAACAACTATTCAGAGTTCCTAGAGCTCTTTGTAAAGCTTGTTGGAAAACTTGCTGTCGTACCTGATTAACCGCTCTTTGTTGTTCAAAAAAAAGAGTTTCATTTTTGTAATTTTTTAATTGTTCCAAACTATCGCAAGTAGCATTAATCAAATTTTTTTTCTCTCTTTCTATCTCAGAGTATCCATTCAGTCTATACTCATCTGCTTCCATTTCCACTTTACGTAATCGAGCCCGCGCTTTTTCGAGCTGTTCAGCGGCCCCTCTACGTAATTCTTCTGAATTTCGAATAGTACTCAAGATCCTTTGTTTTCGCTTATCTAATAAATCATTTAATGAAAGTAGATTATCTTTACATTCATTTCACAACTCTCATATCTCTTCCCGAACCAAACATGAATCTTTTGATTCATTTGGCTCTCACGCTCAATTGTTTCTTTCCTTTGATAGACATTCCCATATCTTTGATCTTTGAATGGAATGAACCTATCCTCTCTTGAGCCTATCCTCTCTTTTCTGTTCGTATTCAAAGATATCGAAACTGATCTAACATCAGAATATTAGGATAGTAGGACTCTTCAGACCAGACAAAAAATAAAAAATTGTCAGCAAAGTTGTTTCTTTATTTGTTCTTTATTCACAAACTTTTTTTTTTCATCCAAAAAATTAAAAAAATTTCTTTTTTTTATACAATATATAGGTCGTCGATTTGGCAGTGGATAAAAAAAGGGGTGGGGGAATATACCCATCTTTCCTATACCTGTAAATGGTTCAAATAAATTTATCCATATGAGTGTTATACATCGGATAAATTCCCAATTATTTATTTTTTATTTGCGGTATTTCGGTACTAATGTAGCGGTAGAAAGAGTACCACGGTATGCTGTGCCTGGACTTCAAACAATTTATCTTTAACCATGTAAAAGACCTCAACATTATTGGTTGATAGAGAATCAAAGTTCATTTACCAATTAGTCACGAAATGCTATGGTTCTTAGATATGATTTCTGAATAAAATCCAATTACGAAGTAATTCGTCGAGATTGTGCACCCTTTTTCCTATTTACGCAAATAAAAAAAAGAATACATAAATATAAAGAAAGTGCAGCCGGCGAAATCCAACCTATTCTTGAAATACACAACTCGCACACACTCCCTTTCCAAAAAAAATCAATATACCCAGCACAACGCTTAGATTTATTGGATTTGTTGCTAAAATATCGGTATTAAACTCGAAACTCCCAGCGGATGGCCAGTGCCCCACGGAAACAAAGGAATCGGTTATATTTTTCATATGCTCTCCTCTTATAGATAGGACTAACAAAGAACAGAGTTCTTTTTGTATCACTCCACTCGCCTCCCCCTTTTTTTTTTATCGATTTTTTTGTTCCATTTCTTATTTTTAATGGAATTTTACTAAACTAAGAACGAAAGGGAAGAAAGCGAGTGGATCCGCTAATTCCTTATTTATTCTACGATAAAATTAAACAAAAGGATTTGCAAATAAAAGAGCTAATGCCACGACCAGTCCATAAATTGTTAAAGCTTCCATAAAAGCCAGACTAAGCAATAAAGTACCTCGTATTTTACCCTCTGCTTCTGGTTGTCTCGCAATACCTTCTACAGCTTGGCCCGCAGCAGTACCTTGACCAACCCCAGGTCCAATAGAAGCAAGCCCCACAGCCAATCCAGCAGCAATAACGGAAGCAGCAGAAATAAGTGGATTCATGGTAATTTCCTCGCAAAAAAAAAAAGAAATGGTTAATGATACAACCAACCAATGAATTACTACTTAATCTTTATCCACTTCTTTTTCTACTTTTACTATTTACTTTACTATACTACCTTTTTACTTACTTCTTTTTTTTTTTTTGATACTTATCACTAAAATCTATCGGGTCGAAGTAGCTAAAAACTCCAACGGAATATTACTTAATTTTAAGAACTACTTCCATATACTGTTTTTCCTTTCTTTCTACCCATGATGGAGTTTTATGTAAATAGATACATACGGTTTTAGCCATTGTGTTTTCTTGTTTAGAAACTCTTATATTCTTTCATTCAATTAACAATCACAGAAAAAATCGAAAAAGGACTGATATTTGAATCTATATAAATTAGAAATGAAGTGAGCTAGAAAAAAAGAGATAGGGATAATTCCTATCTAACTAGTAAATAACATATACTTTTTTTCTTCCATAACGTAAACCACCTGCACTTTATTATTCTATTAGTATTAAATCGTATTCTGTACATATATCTAGTAGGACCCCCCACCCAATCCTTTTTTCTCTTAAAAACTCTGCAATATCATCTATCTTTCTTCATATATACAATACATAATATTAGCTATTTTCATTTTCTTCTCCAGCCCTGTGGATTATATTGAACCCCGCATTGCTTTAATTTGGATAAGCTTAAAAAACTATTTCGAAAGTTAGTCAATGATGACCCTCCATGGATTCACCTATATAAGCCGCAGCCAAAGTTGAAAAAATAAGAGCTTGAATACCACTTGTAAATAATCCAAGAAACATGACAGGTATAGGAACTACTGAAGGCACTAAAGAAACAAGAACAACAACTACTAATTCATCAGCCAATATATTCCCGAAAAGTCGAAAACTAAGAGATAAAGGCTTTGTAAAATCTTCTAGGATATTAATTGGTAAAAGTATTGGAGTTGGTTGAATGTATTTACCGAAATATCCCAATCCTTTTTTGCTAAGACCCGCATAGAAATATGCCACTGACGTGGGTAAAGCTAAAGCAACAGTAGTATTTATATCATTCGTGGGCGCAGCTAACTCCCCATGAGGTAACTTTATGATTTTCCAAGGTAAAAGAGCACCTGACCAGTTAGAAACAAAAATAAATAGGAACATCGTTCCAATAAATGGAACCCAAGGACCATACTCCTCTCCAATCTGAGTTTTGCTCAAGTCTCGAATAAATTCAAGGACATATTCGAAGAAATTCTGCCCGTCGGTCGGAATGGTTTGTGGATTCCGAACAGCTATGATGGCTGAACCTAATAAAATAGCAATTACAACCCAAGAAGTGATAAGCACTTGGGCATGAATTTGTAAACCTCCTATTTCCCAATATAAATGTTGGCCTACTTCTACACCTGACATATCGTATAACCCTTTGAGTGTTTTAATGGAACATAGTATAACATTCATATTGCCCTATAATAGAAATCGAACTGAAAAAAGGAATTATTTTGATTCAACCATATCTTTCTCAATTCATCTACCTTCATTCATGAATAGGAATCATACATTATATTTAGATATATTTAGAATACCAAGAAATTACATAAAAAAAAAAAATACCAATCATTTTTTATTAAATATTCAAAACATAGTTCAAAAATGCAAACCAAAATAATAAACAATCAAAGAAATCCATGGAGTTCAATAAAAAGGAACTAATCTTCTTCTTCTTTTTCTTAACTATTAAATTAGAAGATAATCAACCTTTTTTTATATAACTATTTCGGCCCTCCAAAATTGCGGATACTAATTTGGTAAGAATCAATCGAATCGATGCTATAGCATCATCGTTGGCCGGAATAGAAATATCTGCAAGATCTGGGTCACAATTTGTATCGATTAAACAAATCGTCGGAATGCCCAAAATGACACATTCTCGAAGAACCATATATTCTTCTTGCTGATCAACGATAATTACAATATCGGGCAATCCCGTCATATATTTGATCCCACCCAGATATGTTTGCAAGGTGGATAACTTTCTCTTCAACATTGCTGCATCTCCTTTTGGGAGACGGGCGAGTTTCCCCATTTTTTGTTCCACTCTTAAGTCCCTGAACTTCTGAAGTCTTGTTTCTGTAGTAGACCAATTTGTTAACATACCACCAAGCCATTTTTTATTAACATAATGACATCGAGCCCTTATTGCTGCTGATGCTACTAAATCCGCTGCTTTATTTTTGGTGCCAACGATTAAGAAGTTTTTTCCCATACTTGCTGCATCAAAAACTAAATCGCAGGCTTCTGATAAAAAACGAGCAGTTATAGTAAGATTTGTAATATGAATACCTTTACGCTTTGCAGAGATGTAAGGAGCCATTCTAGGATTCCATTTCTTAGTACCATGACCAAAATGAACTCCTGCTTCCATCATCTCTTCCAAATTTATGTTCCAATATCGTCTTCCCATTTTGACACACTTTATCTTTTTTTTTTTAGAGAGATTCAGTAACCTGTGAAATAAATAATTGTTCCGACGGAACCTTATACCAGGATTGACCATTGATCTACGACCAAAATCATGAATTTATTTTCATTCTTTATTTTTCGTTGATTACCAAATCCATAATGGGACCAGAGAATTCAAGTAAAAAGAATGAACCTCTTGTTAGGAATTACTAAATAATGTATCATGTAAATGATTGGTCTGATGTCCCATGGAAATAGTTCGGGACGCAAGAACAAAAAAAATTCTCAAAATTCTCTATAGTGTAACAAAATATCTCTCATCTCCAATTCGAATAGATTCTTCCTTTTTATTTTCAAATGAATGTTTTTATCTTGCTTTGAACGATGTACTAATTTTTTGAATCCAGTACCAACCGGTATAATCCCCCCCAGAACAACGTTCTCTTTCAGCCCTTTCAACCAATCAATACGACCTCGTAGAGCAGCTTTTGCTAAAACTCGAGCAGTTTCTTGAAAACTCGCTTCGGATATGAAACTTTGAGTATTCAGAGATGACTTCGTTATTCCCAATAAGATTGCCCGATAACAGATCGCTTCGTCCAAAACACGCCCTGCTCGCTCTGCTCGCAACAATCCAATAAGTTCCCTAGGTGAAAACACATTAGACATTCCATCTTCTGAAACCAACACTTTTGATGTTACTTGACGTACAATAATCTCTATATGTCTATTATGGATCTGTACCCCCTGGGATCGATAAACCTTTTGGATCTTATTAACCAAAGAGATACGACTTTGTGCTATGGTTAGTTCAGCTCCAATCAAGAATCCCCAGGGTATCCCAAGAAGCCTTCGGCTACGTTCGTCCCAACCTTCAACTCTCTTTTTGAGGTTCATCGATATTGAATCAATTGAACGAACTTCTAAGATTTGTTCCACTTTTGGAAGACCTTGCGTGATATCGCCGGATCTCGATTTTTCATATATAAATGTAATTAATGTATCTCTTTCATAAAAGGTTTTCCCATAATGGCCATGAACAGTTGCTCCCGGAGTGACCAAATAGGGCTTAGCTGATCTTATAACTAAAGAGTCAACATGAACAATGAAAATTTTACCAGATTTTTTTATGCGTGATCCGTATTTCAATAGACATAAATTTTCACAAAGAAATAGGCCAAGGCTAATTATTGTCCATGCCTCTTCACAATAATCGTGATGGAGAAAACACCAATTAAAATGGAATAAATTCCAAATGATGTTACTACACGGATCGGGATTATAAATCCTACTATTTTCATCTAGGAAACAGTATTGAAATTGAAGTACTTGGAAAGTCTGTTGAAAATTGTCAAGTAACAAATAGTTCTTTAAAAAGATTTGATTATAAGTTATTAAATAGTAAGATAAACAAGGATTCGCTATTTTAAATACAGTAGTACCTAAGGGACCCAACAAATCCCTAATTGGATTCATGGGATCCAATTCTTTTGTCGCATTATTATATCTCGAAGTATTAAAAGGGCCAATTCGAGAACAATTGGATGATGACAAAATTCGGAAAGATTGGCATTCCTTATTTCGATTCAACAACGTACCAAGAGTTCCCTGATGTTGGGGAAATGATTGAGTCTTTGCCTTGGAATTAAAAGGATTTCTATTGGTACGATCTAATCCAATATTGTAAATCAATCCTGAACTTGACGTATCATACTTTTTTACGGTATAAGAAATAGTGGACTTTACTAACTCAATTCTGATGAAATCACGAAGCAGATCATTTGCCCTTATTTCAACAAAGGAAGCATGAACCTCTTCTTTTAGAAAACCCCTTTTTTCTTGTATGTGTTCCCAATTCAATACTAAGCAAGCCCGAACTAATTGAATACTTGTGTGAGAAATTCCTAGAATTGACTTGCTATTTCCATAAAGTATATAATTGACAATTCGAAGTTGTACATTATCCTTTTCCTGCAAGAGATCCTGAGGAAAAAGTGTTGCTAAATTTATCCCATCGGATATTTCATATGGGACTACGGGCCGAACCAAAACAAAATACTTTTTTTTTATAGGTGTGATCCGTTGAACATAGATCCAATTTTTAAAATTTTTTGATCCCTTATAATTTTGATTTTCCATTCCTGGTGGTATCAAAATGCCGCCGTGCCTAGATATTTTATCCGCCTCTCCAGGAAAATGAATATCTCCAGAAAAAATTTTCAGTTCAATACTCCTTTTTTTTCTCTCCACTCGGACTAATCCACCTACTCGGCTTCTTGTATTTATATTTAAAGCAAGTCGTGTATCTACTCCAACGATACTATTGTTTCGGACCATTATGGGCGAAGATACGGGGAAGATATGCACTTCCTCGGGAATGAAAAAAAATCGATCTACTCTCATTTGCATTTGGTATTTCGGACTCAATTCTTTTGCTCCTCGATACTCAATCAAATCCTCTTTTTTTACGATTGAATCTACTTCGACAATCCCATATTTAGTAATTCCCGAACTGCTTCTTCTATATCGCGGATCATCAAAATAAGCAAGAATACTATTTTTACGTAAAATACCATTTATAGGTATTTTAATAGAAATACAAAAAGATGGTATTAGTTTCTTTTCTCGTTCTTGATCATATTGTAAGGGAATCACGAATCTATTTCTTCGCTTTTTCGCCAAGGAATCATCGGAATTCTCTTGACAAATAGAGGGATCTATGAGATTCCAATGACCATTGGATATGATTCGATAAGGTTTTGAATACTCAAAAATTTGCCCATCCTTTTTACTTTTACCAAAAAATTTATGTCTTACTTGATCATTAGTCAAATCAAAGATATTTCTTTCTTCGACAGAAAAAGAATTAGAATTCATTTGATCTTGATCCTTGTGGAGTGAAAAAGACACTATACTGGATCTGCATAGACCTCCTGCTAATATCCATAAATGACTTGTTTTTGGTACTAGATGAACATTACTATACGGATATTCGGGCGCATGATGCACATCAGTACTCCAGTGCATTTCTCCTTCTGACTCAGAATAAATATGTTTTAGAACCCTCTCCTTAAAACGAAAAGTGGACGTTCCGGCACGAATCTCGGCAATCACTTGTTCCGATTCTACATATTGATCATTTTGAACTAAAATCAAACTT